CTATCTTTATCCATGGATCCCTTACTTATACTTATTCAATTGGAAAGATTGATCTAATTCCAAATTCACAAAAATTATGTTTCGTAATTTCATAATCCAAATTTGAAATTTCTAATTGACCCTTGGATACAAATCACGAGAATGGATATTCTTCCTCGAATCTTTCATTTAGAGGTAAAGGATTCAAATGAAATCCTTTTAAGAAATAAAGTTTTTGATCAGAATATGAATGAAACTGAAGAACCCCTTAACTATTAAGGGGATTAATAGAACGAATCGCACTTTTACCACTAAACTATACCCGCTACAATACGATTATTGTATAGAAATGAGACTTTTGTCGAACAAGGGAATCGGACGTAATCAATATAGGACAGAAATAAAAAAAAATCATGAAATGCAAATTAGAGCTTAGAGTATTGACGTGTTTGTTAGGAGTCCTAATGAAATTAGGAAAAGAGGACTTATTTTGTTTAAAAATAAAAAACGAAATTGAATAACTAAATAAAATAAAAAATTTGGTTCTTGAAGGGGTTTTGACAGATACGGCTCGACAAAACAATTTCAGCCATAACATAAAATGCATTGTGCAAAAAAAAATACATCGTTCTGTTTTTCCCTTTTTTCGAGTATCCAGTAAAAGTAAATTAAATAAAAAAAAAAGAAGAAGAAACAAAAGAATAATAAAGAATAAGAAATGACACTTTGATTCCATCTAAATCATTTTTCTATGATTTGGCGGTATGGTTCATTGGAACAAAAAAAGGGCCCGGCTGGGTACTGACCAGACCAGGCCGTGAAAATAAAAAAAAGCCTTTTGTAATTTTGTAAAGAGATATTCTTTATTTTTTTCTATTTTGATTCGAGATATCTCTTTCGAGGCCATTCTTTATTTTCATTTTTCATTTTTTTATTTTCATTTTATAGAAATAAAAAATGGAATTGCTGATAAAAGTTGTATCCATCTGTATAATACAATACAAAATACAATAAAAAATATATAAGCTATATAATAAAGTTAAAGTAAAGAAGGGCCTTTTTTTCAAGCATTATCTTTTGTGTAATGTAACATAGTAATTATTATTATTTTTTTTTTTTTTTCAATTAGGAGAGATGGCTGAGTGGATTAAAGCGTCGGATTGCTAATCCGTTGTACGAGCTATTCGTACCGAGGGTTCGAATCCCTCTCTTTCCGTTTCCGTCGCTGACTGGGTATCTTTCAAATTCGAATTTAGCGAACCCTTTTGCTTTTTTTTATTTGACTAGTTAAAGATGTAGAATAGATAAAATTAAAGATGTAGAATAGATAAAATCAAATCCTAAAAACATTTATAAGAATTAAGAATAAAGTAAAGAAAAATTTCTTATTTTTTAGTCTTCACGTCCAGGATTACGCCCTGGGTCATTAGATAGGAACCCGAAGATGAAGAGAGAAACAAAGAATATAACTACGGTGTAAACAAAGAGTTTGAGAGTAAGCATTACACAATCTCCAATTTTTTTTGGGGGGGAAAAAGAGAATAGATTCTCTATTTTTATACTACATATCCTATTTTGACACCAAGAAATGAAACGGTTTTTCAAATTGATAGAAATACAAAAGAGTTTTTATTTTTCGAAATTAACACAATTCGACTTCGATTTCGATATTGTGGCGGACTCTAATAGGGTCTTTCAGTGAAAAAAAAAGGTAAGAACCATGAAATGGGGAAATCGAAATTTATCGTGTCTGCCCAAGAATTTTACTGTTTTACTTGAGGGTTCATTCAAATTGGAAGACTCATCTGGTCTTATCAATTGTTAGAATTTTTTTTTTTTTTCTCGAGCTTGAATAAATCATGAATTTTTCTCGGACACTATTAAAGATCTTATCGAAAACTTACAGCAGCTTGCCAAACAAAGGCTAAGAGAAAAAAGAAAAGAGGTATTACTGGCATAACATCTACAATTGGATTCAAAAAAGCGTACGCCTCGGGTAATTTGCCGAATAAAAAACTACTCGAATAAAGGGCAGAATTAAGAAAGATATAGATCAAACTAAAGGTATTAAGCATAACAAACATTTTGTTCTTGGAGATAATTGTATTTTGATTGAGTTAAAAATATGTTATTGATATAAGCTAAAAATGATAAAAATGACGAAAAGAAAGTAAGGTAGACAAAAAAATACTTCTTTGAACCGAACCAATCAAAACAAAAATCCTTGAATTCTCACAAGAGAATACAAGAAATCATACTTTCATACAATATCTTAATTGAATTCTATGTAATGATCAATAAATGGAGTTTAATTCTGCATCTACTTGTGTCAAAATCTTAAAAAAAAGAATCTAATTTATTCCATAGAGATTTGGCCGGGAATTGACGAACAACCAATATTAGTGTTTATTAGTATCGAATAGAAAAGAAATTAAAATGGGGCGTGGCCAAGCGGTAAGGCAACGGGTTTTGGTCCCGCTATTCGGAGGTTCGAATCCTTCCGTCCCAGAGCGACCTCTTATATATATCCGAATATCAGACTCCAAATTACTTTTTTGAGCAACCTCTCTTTCAGAGTATAATTTTTTTAAGAGTCTAATTTTTGATAAAATGGACTTCTTGTTTCGAATTTTCAAAACTCTTCTCTGAATAAGATGTTTTTTCATAAATTGAATCGAGTTCAAATAATACGAAAATAAAATGGAATCCATTTGTGATCCAAGTAAGATGGCAACATAGATCACAAGAGTTTGAATTCAAAAAAAGTCGGATGGGCCCTCCCCCTCCCTTTCACTTTGATATGTAAGTGAGTGGCTTAAAAAATCCCTACATACCCGACCTCCGTGAATTTGCAAGGATACATTCTAAATCGAAATGCGAAAACCTCCCCAATTTTTTATTTCATTTCTTGAAATCTAAACAAGAGGGTATTCGTGTACTGTTTGAATTCAATCAATGGAATTAAGTTTCTAAGACCGGTTTAGGGTAAAAGAACAATTATAGTAAAGAATGACGTAATCTGGACCCTTTTGGCTTTTTATCTATACAAAAGAGTCTAGCATCCCGTATCAAATAGGATCCTATTTTTATTTATGATTAATCATCCCCCAGAATGAATTGGGAGTGGGGTCCATACGAGTTCGTGAGCGATGTAAGATCTCATAATCAATCGAGTTTCATATGGATTAATTTTCTTTGAGCTGGAGGTATTTGATGTTTGGCTCTAATTAATAATTGGAAATGTATTTAATCATAATTAATAATTGAGACGGGGTCCATTCATATATCTTCATCCTCTATATTTCCTTTTTACTTTATTTTCTTTTTATTTTTATTCGTGTTCTTTTTTGTTTTATTTAGAAATAAAAAGAAGCATTCATGCAATAAAATGAAAACAATAAAATTAAAATAGAGGGTGAAATTCAATTCTTACTGAGGCTTCTTCCTCATAAATTAACTAACTATTCCTTTCATATCGAAGGAAAAAGGACTGGGTATTGACCGAAGCAATGACTATTCATGATTCCATAATTGAATCAATTACATACCGGTTCAAAACTCGAAAAAATGTTATGGTAAAACTTCGTTTGAAACGATGTGGTAGAAAGCAACGTGCGACTTGAAGGACACGATCCGCTGTGGATTTTTTTTTTCATCCGCCATTTTAGATTGTAGATTATCTAGAAATGAATGGGCTCTTGGCTCGACATACTTTGTTCTGTTCTACTAGAATTCTCGTTTTTTGTTGGGGTGTAGTGTAAATAGGACATGATGGAGCTTGAGTAGAAAGTATTTGTTCATTTCGCAGGGGCAAGGATCTAGGGTTAATACCAATCAATAAGTTGTAACAAACTTCGTAAGTATATTTTCGATATATAAATTGAAAGAATCTGATTCGAACAATTTTGAAATCCAAAACGACAATTTGTTGGAATTGGTAAAACTCTTTCGATGAAAAGTGTATCATGCAGGAATCAATTGTTCGTATGATTCTTTGATAGAAAAAAATCGCAAAAAGGGGTGTGTTGCCGCCATTTTTGAAAACGAAAGATCACCGAAGTAATGTCTAAACCCAATGATTCAAGGCAAAGATAAAAAGGATCCTGGAACAAGGAAATACCGTTTTCAATTGTCTCAACAATTAGATCAGAATGGGAATTAAGAATCAAAAAATCGATTCGAAACGAGACAAACAAAAAAGGGGTTAGAGACCACTCAAAAAAAGAAATCCCTAAAGATTTTCTTTTGGGCTATTTAAAAGTTATCCAACTTGAGTTATGAGAGTACGAATGCTTTTTTTTCGAATTTTCGAAAAAGAAGGACTTAAATCACACAATTTCTAATCATTTTTTCTCGAGCCGTACGAGGAGAAAACTTCTTATACGTTTCTAGGGGGGGTATTGTTCATCTACATCTATCCCAATGAGCTGTTTATCGAATCGTTGCAATCGATGCTCGATCCCGAAGAGAGGGAAGAGATCTTCGGAAAGTGGGTTTTTATGATCCGATAAATAATCAAACCCATTTAAATCTTCCTGCTATTTTAGATTTCCTTGACAAGGGCGCTCAACCTACAGGAACGGTTCATGATATTTCAAAGAAGGCTGGGATTTTTAAGGAACTTCATCTTAATTAAACGAAATTGCATCGAGGATATAGAATAAAAAAAGAGGGTGTGGATGACTCCTATATAGTTTTGTATAACTTTTTCTTTACTACTCCCCCCTTTTTTGTTCTATTCATACCTATTTTTTATCCCTATTTAATATTGCTCCCATAAAGTATAATGTTCTGGAAGTATAAGGACAAAAAAAATAAGCAGAAGAACAAAAATCAATTTTATTGCTAGAATTTTATTGATATAAGATGCATATAAAAAAGATCAAATGAATACAACGAACTAATTGGGTCGAGAAATCGAAAATTTACATTACTCGCAATCGAAACCGGGCTTTTTATAGTTTGTCGTTGTAAATCTATTAACAAATCACAAAACAAGGGATTCAACTTGTTTATTTTACTTATATTGATTGATTGAATCAATGTCAACCCGAGATTTCTTTTTTTTTTTATTCTTTCAGCTATAGCTATGTATCTATTTGTATTTATGTATAGTAAATATGTAGTGCAAATCTAACGCAAGTTCTTTCTTTTTCTTTTCGATTTTTTTTCAAAAGCATTTCTAAATTATTTCTTTTCTATATTATTTATTTATTTCATTTTATAATTTTTTTTATTTTAATATTTTAATTAAATTAATAAATTCATTCTTTTTGTTTTCGCCATTTTATTTTTTTAGATTCTTTTCTTAACATTAATATTCAACATTCACCGTCATATTGACAACAGCGTATCGAACAACTATAATTCGATCGTGGATAAGGATAAACAGATCCATTTATCTCCGTACCTATTTATCTCCGTAACAGAGGTTTGGTTTTTTTCTTTACTTCATTCAAAATTCAAAATTAAAGTAATGGGTTCGCTGGATTCACTGTTATACAAGAAGTCTTTTTTTTATGTTCCCAATCGATTCTAAATTTTGTTAGTCGATTTCTTGCTAATTTAATATTTTGATTCCGTTGTGCAATTTCATTTCTTTTCTTTTATTTCTTTTTTATTCCGATTGTATCCACCCATTCGAATTATTCGGGTTGCTAACTCAACGGTAGAGTACTCGGCTTTTAAGTGCGGCTAGCATCTTTTACACATTTATATGAAACAAAGGATTCGTCCATACCATCGGGAGAGTTTGTAAGACCACGACTGATCCTGAAAGGAATGAATGGAAAAACCAGCATGTCGTATCAATGGAAAATTTGGAGAATACTTTATTCTGATTCAATGGCTTCAAAATAGGGTTTGAGTTGTTGGCGCAGAACAAAAAATGGAATTCAAAGTTGGGTCGAGTGAATAAATGGATAGAGCCTTATGGTTCCAATTCTCGGGAAATAAAAAGGAACGAGCTTCTCTTCTGAATTGAATTTGAATAATTCCCCGATCTAATTAAACGTTAAAAAGATATTAGTTCCTAATGCGGGGAAGGGGTTTTCCGCGAGTCGATTAGCTATTTTTTTAATGAGTCCTAACTATGAGTTTGTCCCTATTATGGGTTGGAGATGAATGTGTAGAAGAAGCAGTATATTGATAAAGATATTTTGTTTTCCAAAATCAAAAGAGCGGTTGGATTGCAAAAATAAAGGATTTCTAACCACCTATTTATACTATAACAAACATAAACCAATTCAAAAATGATAAAATCGAGAATCCGGTAATGAGTTTACCCGTTTCCAAGGTATCCATTTTTTTCTTTACTACAATACTTTGTTTTGACTGTATCGCACTATGTATCATTTGATAACCCAATGTATCATTTGATAATCCAATAAATACCTTACCTTTTGTTGCAATCTAATTTCAAATGAAAGAATATCAAATCCATTTAGAACTAGATAGATCTCAGCAACACAACTTCCTATACCCACTTCTTTTTCGAGAGTATATTTATACACTTGCTCATGATCACGGTTTAAATAGATCGACGATTCCGTTGGAAAATGGGGGTTATGACAATAAATCTAGTTCACTCAGTGTGAAACGTTTAATTAGTCGGACGTATCAACGGATTCATTTGAGTATTTATGCTAAGGATTCTAATCCAAATCAATTTATTGGACACAACAATCAATTTTATTCGCAAATGATATCGGAGGGATTTTCAGTCATTGTGGAAATTCCATTTTCCCTACGATTAGTAGCTTTCTTAGAAGGGAAAGAAAAAGAAATGGCGAAATCTCATAATTTCCAATCAATTCATTCAATATTTCCTTTTTTCGAGAACAATTTCTCACATTTACACTATGTCTTAGATGTACTAATACCCTACCCCATTCGCCCGGAAATCTTGGTTCGAGCCTTTCGCTATTGGGTAAAAGATGCCTCCTCTTTACATTTATTGCGATTCTTTCTTCATGAGTATTTTAACTGGAATAGTCTTATTACTCCAAAGAAATCAAATTCCATTTTTTCAACAAGCAATCCAAGATTTTTCTTGTTCCTATATAATTCTCATGTATATGAATATGAATCAATCTTCTTTTTTCTCCGTAACCAATCTTCTCATTTACGATCAACATCTTCAGGACTCCTTTTTGAGCGAATTTCTTTTTATGGAAAAGTAGAAGATCTTGTCCAAGTCTTTGTTAATGATTTTCAGGACAACTTATGGCTGTTCAAGCATCCTATCATGCATTATGTTAGATATCAAGGAAAATCCGTTCTGGCTTCAAAAGATATGCCTCTTCTGATGAATAAATGGAAATATTACCTTGTCAATTTATGGCAATGGCATTTTCACGTGTGGTCTCAACCCGGAAGGATTCATATAAACCACTTATACAAAGATTATATCAACTTTCTGGGCTATCTTTCCAGGGGGCGACTAAATACTTTGGTGGTGCGGAGTCAAATGCTAGAAAATGCATTTCTAATCGATAATGCTATGAAGCAGTTCGAGACAAC